TATCCTTCTTCTGACACAGCAACGCAACCTCAATCAGTATCGAAATGCGGGGCTAGATAATTGTTTTCTTCGTTTCTTCTTGCTGGTCGATGTATAACTGTGTACCATTCAATAGAAAATTCATCAAATTTCTGTAGTATGGGGTTTCTTTTCTCTCCATTTCCATTATTGGCTTCGGACTATAAAGTGAAGATCAGGTAAAATGGAAATCCGACGAATTGTTTTCTTTTTCTAATAATAATAATTCATGACGAAGATTATCATATTTCCCCACTTCAAGTAGATGTGAAATCTACAAATCCCTTTTTCGTAGGTGTAGAAGAGGTTTTTTGTTGTAATCCCCCTCTTTTTTTTTTTTTAGGAATTTCTTAGTCGGCGAGAAACAAGTAACGGTGGTAGATAGGATTCGATAAAAGAAGGAGAAAAACGCTTATCAAAGGCTTCTCTTCTAATAATCGATATTTGTGATGGGCGCGTTGTTTTGTTCTATTAGATCCAAAGTTTTTTCTTGACCTAACTACAAGGAGAACGGGCTTTACTACAAGCAGAAAGCGCTTTATGCTTTATATATATATAAAAAGAATATGAAAAGAAAAGACAAAATGTAAAATCTAGAAAGGAAAAGATAATAGGAATTATTCGTTTTAGAATCTAATTGGACCGAAATCAAAATTTGATTTTTTCGACTGATCGTGCCATACCTTTTTTATTCTCATTTGAGATCTTATGGGAATGAACCTATTGCTGAATCTAATGAGTTAAAAACAATTAAAGTAAATAAACTAAAGTCAAAACAAAAAAAGGAAAAAAAAAGTAAAGAAAGGGTATTATAAGGTATAAGTAGGGTATAAGTTCACTCGTTATTCGAAACTCGAAAATGTATTAGATACAATAAAAAAGAAAAAATAAAAATACAAAATGGAAGCGATTCCCCAAGTTTGTTCCATATTGATTTAAAAAGAATTTCGTTTTTGGAATGAAGTTATATGACACTGTTTTGATTATTATTTAAATATTAGTTTACTCAAGAGTTGCCCAACGAATCTGTTGATTCGGAATCGTGAGATGGGTCCATGTCAAATGTCAAAGATTATGAAAAGATTGATGAATCAAAAACAAAAACTTTCAATTGGTAGGGTATTTTTGCTTATCCTCGTATCTTTTAAAAGTTGAAACTTAGGGAAGTGCTTTAGAAACATATGTATAAAAAGAAGATATTTCCTTTAGCTCCTTCATGCCTACTATAACTAGTTATTTCGGTTTTCTACTAGCGGCTTTAACTATAACTTCGGCTCTATTTATTGGTCTGAATAAGATAGGACTTATTTGAAATTCATTGAATGAATAATTCATAAAAAGAAATCTTTCTGTGGGATTCCAGATATTCTCTAGTTCCTTACCGTGTTAATTACCAATTATTGGCCATTGAGATTCCTAGACAATACGGATTAATATTTAGGGATAGATATTACCTCTCTTTTCCCCCTTTCAAATAAATTAAATTGAAATGATTGAAGTTTTTCTATTTGGAATCGTCTTAGGTCTAATTCCTATTACTTTGGCTGGATTATTCGTAACCGCATATTTACAATACAGACGTGGTGATCAGTTGGACCTTTGATTAATTAACATCTCTTTTTTTAACTGACCCCCCCCTTTACTTAATTTAATTGAATTGAATTTAATCCGGGGGAGGTCAAGGTCAAATTCAGATTGCTGTTCAATTATTTCAGTTTAGTGTAATTTTCGATCTACCAAGCTAACAAGGCAAGAGCGGCATCACGCTCTGTAGGATTTGAACCTACGACATCGGGTTTTGGAGACCCACGTTCTACCGAACTGAACTAAGAGCGCTTTCTTATCACAACTGAAAAGACTATAAGGAGGGGGATCCCTTTTTTTTTCTAACGCCAATAAATATTTCTTGCATGTGTATACTATCACATATCATTAAAGATTCTGGATATCCCAATTGAATCGATCGAAAATAGATCTCTCGTTACTCTTCCTCTGAACAGTAATAGGTAGGGATGACAGGATTTGAACCCGTGACATTTTGTACCCAAAACAAACGCGCTACCAAGCTGCGCTACATCCCTTTCAATTGGTCTACAGTATCATTGTAGAGAATCCCCGTCTTGTTTTCCACATCCTTATTCTCTTTCCTCCATTGATATGCAAAATGGATCTCGTCATTTCTTTTTTTTCGTCTCATATCATATAACATATAATAAATAAATATTTTTCTCGGGAATTCTCAGACGGAAAGGGACTCATTTTTCTGCTTTAATTTAAGAAAAAGAAAAAAATCTTATCTACCGAATCATTGCACATTTCAATTTGAATTAGGGATTCCGCACACAAATAGAAGGGGTTTTTAACTACATATACATCTCTTACCATAATGTATTACAATATGGAATACAAAAAAAATAAGGAGGATTTTCAATGCGAGATCTAAAAACATATCTTTCCGTGGCCCCGGTACTAAGTACTCTATGGTTCGGGTCGTTAGCAGGTTTATTGATAGAAATCAATCGTTTATTCCCCGATGCGTTGACATTTCCTTTTTTTTCATTCTAGTTATTGACATAGAAAGGGGTGAACAAGAGTAGAGATAGAATCAAATATTTGTCTCTCGTTCCCCTCTTTTCTTGCTTTTTTTTTGGAATTCGATAGATAGAATAAAGGGCGAACGAGAAAGAAAAAAGTGGATTCAACCTCAGCGAAATTCGGGTTCAGGCTCCAATTAAATTCAAAATAGAGTTAAAGTGAAAAGAAAAGCGAAATGGAAATGTGGCTAGGGGAAGAGTATCATACAAAACAAGATACTTAAATGAAATACTGTACTGTGAGTCGAAATATAGTTCGAAATTTTTGTATTACTTACTATTTACTATATGGATTGCAACAAAATCTTTATTTCAGAATTGGATTTTGAATTGTTAGCAACTTCTATTTTTTTTGGTTCCTTTCTTCTTATTCGCTTTGGATCGAAAAATAGAAAAGTTGGGTGAATCAAAACCCGAAAGGAGGTTCATGGCCAAGGGTAAAGATGTCCGAGTAAAGGTTATTTTAGAATGTACCAGTTGTGTTCGAAACGGTGTTAATAAGGAATTGGCGGGTATTTCCAGATATATTACTCAAAAGAATCGACACAATACACCTAGTCGATTGGAATTAAGAAAATTCTGTCCCTATTGTTCCAAACATACAATTCATGGGGAGATAAAGAAATAGATATAGATCGAACCGAGTGCTTGTGTGTCACTCTTCCAAGGAACATGAAAAAAAATTAGATATATATATATCTATCTATTATTCATATATTTAAATAGAAACAACTAAATAGAGACAAACAAATCCTATTAATTCATTTGATAAATCATTTTTGATTGGATCGGAATAGGATTTTAACGATTAGGATTTTAAGGATAAGGAATAAAAAAATTATGGATAAATCCAAGCGACTCTTTCTTAAATCCAAGCGATCTTTTCGTAGGCGTTTGCCCCCGATCCAATCGGGGGATCGAATTGATTATAGAAACATGAGTTTAATTAGTCGATTTATTAGTGAACAAGGAAAAATATTATCTAGACGAGTGAATAGATTGACCTTAAAAGAACAACGATTAATTACTATTGCTATAAAACAAGCTCGTATTTTATCTTCGTTACCTTTTCTTAATAATGAGAAACAATTTGAAAGAAGTGAGTCGACCGCTAGAACTACTGGTCTTAGAACCAGAAAAAAATAGGCTTCCTCCTCAATTGAATCAAAATTCCAATCAGAACTCAAACACCTGGATGTTTTGGTCAACAAATCCTGGAATCCGTTGTGTTGTAAGAAAAACAAGAATTGGGGAATAAGAATAAATCTTTTTTTATTGAGCGTGTTCGCTCATTTTGACGATTTTATCATATTATCCCGATTTTATCATAGTAATTTCTATTCTACCTTCCCGGAGTTCATTCTCCAGAGAACTCCATTTAAAAGATTCTGGAAGATTCCTTCCAACCTCCTTATTTTATGATCTCATTGGAAATCATATAAAGACAATTACTATTTGATATAGCTATTTGTGCAAGTATTTTACGATTAAGAAGCAACTGCCCCTTATACAGATTGTGTATTAATCTACTATAAATATAGGATACTCTATTTCGCCGAATTACTGCATTTATTCGAGTGATCCACAAACGACGAAAATCTCTTTTTTTCCTATCTCTATCATGATGAGCCGAAGCCAAAGCTCTTATTTTCTGTTGAGTAATTGTTCGAGTAAGTCTTGAATGAGCCCCGCGAAAGCTTGAGGCAAATAAACGAAGTTTTGTTCTACGTCTCCGAGCTATATATCCTCGTCTAATTCTGGTCATTGAATAAATGAAACTTTGATGAATAACTAATTGATTTCCTTTCTTTCAGTTATTCATTTCCCCTTTCCTAGTCTATTAATAACAAAACGGATTCTTCCAATTTATAAGATGAAAATTCCAATGGCTTTTGCTACTATAACCTTCCCGACCACACTTTTTTCCCTTTTTCTAGGCGCATTTGTAAATAAAATAAAGTAGTAAATAGAAATAGATAAACAAATTGTGGGTTCCATCGTCTCTATGGTTACTTCTTAAACGGTGAGGTCCTTTCTATACACCGGAGCCCTTTCCTTCATTTAATCAATCCTATTGTATTGGTAACTTGTACAGTTACCACTCTTTGGCTCTACCCATGAATTTTCCAGTAATAGGTCTTTCATAACGAGATATACCTTATACAGTAACGGTATTTAATTATGAAGTTTGGTTGGGTAGCTGACCCTGTTAGTCCGTTCTTGCAAGAGTAGAAACCCAATCTTTCCGCTTTTTAAATAGGATTTCGCCCCGCTTAATGGATAACTATTTGTTACCAATGGGGAATTCTTTCTCATCTTAAATTGAAAATTGAAGTGATTGAATTTGCACCAATGGAAACCATAAATTTCATACACAATAGAAAGATATGATAGATCTATCCTTTTTAGTTTTAGATAGTGAATGGAGTTCTTCCATTCTATCCGATTCAATGGTACTGATCATTGATATTGGAAAATTTGTTTTCTTTCTTTTGTTTTGTCTCAACCCATGATTTAAACGAGTCGCACATACACCCTCGTACATGTTCCTCGGCGCTGAGGGCATCCCCCAAGAGCGGGGGATTTGGTGACGTTTCTGATTGGCTGTCTTGGGTTTCTAATAAGTTGTTTAATAGTTGGCATGCTGAATTATACATTAGGGGTTGGTTTAGATCGATCCTAACCGGACGATTATGAATTTCTTCTATTTAATAGATTAATAGAATATTAAACCCTTAAGAATAAGAAGATAAAATCTGAAATCGTGTATTTGCGTGAAATCACTGCTATTTTTTATACAACCGCTACAAGATCAACAATTCCATGAGCTTGGGCTTCTGTTGCTGACATAAAAACATCCCTTTCCATGTCTTCGGATACAACCCATAAGGGCTTGCCTGTTCTTTGTACATAAACCCTTGTAAGGGTTTCGCGCAGTTTCAGTAGTTCTTCCGCTTCCAGGATAAATTCGCCCGTTTGTGCCTCATAAAAAGCGGCAATAGGTTGATGGATCATTACCCTGATTATATAGATAAGATAACATAATAAAATGATATAGATAATATAACATAATAAAAGATTCCTATAGCTCGACGATCCGTGGAGGGGAAGAGAGAAAGAATAAGAAAAAGATAGAATTGAACAACCGTACGGGCATTTTTGCGCATTGCATACGGCTCTCCAATGGACTTCACTTTTTTACCGTTCATCGAAGAAAGAGAAAATATGGGGTCTCTTATACCCAGATCGGTAAATGATCCAATTACCACCCTTCTTTTTTTTGGAGGAGTTAAAAAATACTATGATGGCCCCGTTGCTTTCTATATTTATTTCGGCTGTTATTCAGCAATCCCAAAGTTTCTTTCTTTTTTTGATTTTCGTACTCTTTGATAACCTAAATCCTGTTAATAATCCTCTGGTGTGAAAAAAGTTTGTGACGCTGAAATAGGCCTACGATAGGTAAGATAAAGTCGTAAATACCTTTCGTTTGTCTCATACTACTCTTTCGATACATAATCGAGAATCTTTTGAAAAAAAAAAACAATAAAGAATTTGGATATCGAATTCGAAGTGCCATGCTATTATTACTGAATATTAATAATTCATATGGTGAAGGCATAGTCTTCTTTTTTCTCTCAAATAAAAAACTCATTGGCGCTAAGCGTGAGGGAATGCTAGACGTTTGGTAATTTCTCCTCCGACCAGGATAAAAGACCCCATTGAGGCGGCCAATCCCATGCATATTGTGTGTACATCTGGTCGCACAAATTGCATAGTATCATAAATAGCTATTCCGGGTATTACCCAGCCGCCAGGAGAGTTTATAAACAAATAAAGATCCTCGGTATCATTCTCTATACTGAGATATACCATAAGACCAATAAGTTGATTCGAGATCTCGCTATCAACTTCTTGGCCTAAAAAAAGTAATCTTTCTCGATAAAGTCGGTTGATTAGGATAAAATTGTATCCTTTAGGAGCCGTACAGGCACCTTTTGATGCATACGGTTCAACATGCGAAAAAAATCAATGTGTAAACTCCAGCCCTCTTGCTTTTTTCATAGCGAGTTCTTTCTAACTTCTAGCAAAGGGGCTTTTCTTCTATTTTTCAAGAACGATGACTTTGGCGGGTTTTCCTATAATAGAAAAAACAATTCACTAAACTTATCGAACTAACCTTTCATTGATGTATTTTTTCATCGAGATCCGATTCAAAAATCACGATGTCATTTTCTTGTTCCTGAATGGGCTTCTTCAATTTTTTTAGGTTTATGCTCTACTCCGAGTAAGGATCTGCCCGATTTTTATTTGTACATATAGGACAAATGACCCCAATACCGCGTCTTTTTTTTGCTATTACCCCCCCCCCCTTTTTTTTTTTTCAATTCATTTCTTTCATGCCTTCTGCTAAATATTCGACGTATTCATATTCATTCTCTTTTGGATTCGATTGATTAACAGTTTGAGATCATTCCTATTTAACGAAATCGAATCGTTTATGATATAAGTAATAATCATAAATCTATTACCAATTGGGTTTTTTAAACGGAGCCTGGATACTTCATTTTATTGGTCCAACCAAGCCGACCATAAATTTTTTTAATTGCTAATATTATATTAATCTAGATACCTCCTCACAAAACGGATCTATTTGCACTTCATTGCGCTTCACGCTACAAATTTTTGATAATTCAATTTTTTTTTGGAGGCGAAACAGAGGATATCTCCATCGAGGGAGAGAATGGGGAAATCCCATATGACCCAATCTATCTGACAAGTCGCACTATACGTCAACCCAAGATGCATCTTCCTCTCCGGGACTTCGAAAAGGTACTTTTGGAACACCAATAGGCATAAACTGAAAGAAAAAAGAATTAAGTACTCTATTTCACTTTGATGTGGAAGCGTAATAATGTGCTTATTATCTTAATAATATCCACCTTTATCATATTTTATATATAGATTGAATAAGTTCAGAAAATAAAGTAAAGGAAAACAGAATGAAGAAAGGAAAATTCTTACGAATAGGCCCTTTGAATGATGACCAAATATAGATGCATTCGCTCAGAGAAAATGGAATCAACCCCCATTGCGTATTGGTACTTATCGAGTATAGAATAGATCTGCTTCTCTTTTTTCCTACGAACCGAACTGTTCTATTATTACTAAATACTAAAAGAATAGAACAAATATTAATCCTTTTTCCGAGATAATCGGCTGAAAAAAAAAGGGCGGTCCATAGCATAGTTTTTTTTTTCAATGCAATAATGCAATAAAGTTACATAGTGTCCATTTTTTGTTGATAAAGGGGTATTCCCATGGGTTTGCCTTGGTATCGTGTTCATACCGTCGTATTGAATGATCCCGGTCGTTTGCTTTCTGTCCATATAATGCATACAGCTCTGGTTGCTGGTTGGGCCGGTTCAATGGCTCTATATGAATTAGCAGTTTTTGATCCCTCCGACCCCGTTCTTGATCCAATGTGGAGACAAGGTATGTTCGTTATACCCTTCATGACTCGTTTAGGAATAACCAATTCATGGGGCGGTTGGAGTATTACAGGCGGGACGATAACGAATCCGGGTATTTGGAGTTACGAAGGTGTAGCTGGGGCACATATTGTGTTTTCTGGCTTGTGCTTCTTGGCAGCTATTTGGCATTGGGTGTATTGGGATCTAGAAATATTTGGTGATGAACGTACAGGAAAACCTTCTTTGGATTTGCCTAAGATTTTTGGAATTCATTTATTTCTCTCCGGAGTAGCTTGTTTTGGGTTTGGCGCATTTCATGTAACAGGATTGTATGGTCCTGGAATATGGGTGTCCGACCCTTATGGACTAACTGGAAAGGTACAGGCTGTAAATCCGGCGTGGGGTGTGGAAGGTTTTGATCCTTTTGTTCCCGGAGGAATAGCCTCTCATCATATTGCAGCAGGGACATTGGGCATCTTAGCAGGCTTATTCCATCTTAGTGTCCGTCCGCCTCAACGTCTATACAAAGGATTACGTATGGGCAATATTGAAACCGTTCTTTCCAGCAGCATCGCTGCTGTCTTTTTTGCAGCTTTTGTTGTTGCTGGAACTATGTGGTATGGTTCAGCAACTACCCCCATCGAATTATTTGGTCCCACCCGTTATCAATGGGATCAGGGATACTTTCAGCAAGAAATATATCGAAGAGTTAGTGCTGGACTAGCCGAAAATCAAAGTTTATCAGAAGCTTGGTCTAAAATTCCTGAAAAATTAGCTTTTTATGATTACATCGGAAATAATCCGGCGAAAGGGGGATTATTCAGAGCGGGTTCAATGGATAACGGGGATGGAATAGCTGTCGGGTGGTTAGGACACCCTATCTTTAGAGATAAAGAAGGGCGTGAACTTTTTGTACGCCGTATGCCTACTTTTTTTGAAACATTTCCAGTTGTTTTGGTAGACGGAGATGGAATTGTTAGAGCCGATGTTCCTTTTAGAAGGGCAGAATCGAAGTATAGTGTCGAACAAGTAGGTGTAACTGTTGAGTTCTATGGTGGCGAACTGAATGGAGTAAGTTATAGTGATCCGGCTACTGTGAAAAAATATGCTAGACGTGCTCAATTGGGTGAAATTTTTGAATTAGATCGTGCTACTTTGAAATCCGATGGTGTTTTTCGTAGCAGTCCAAGGGGTTGGTTTACTTTTGGACATGCTTCGTTTGCTCTGCTCTTCTTCTTCGGACACATTTGGCATGGTTCTAGAACCCTGTTCAGAGATGTTTTTGCTGGTATTGACCCAGATTTGGATGCTCAAGTGGAATTTGGAGCATTCCAAAAAATTGGAGATCCAACGACAAGAAGACAAATAGTCTGATGCAACATTGCTCTGTTATTTTTCGCTTCTGGTTTCTATTTTCTGTTTGTGATTTTACATAAGGTACTGGAGAAATCTGGATTGAAATCGCCGCCTTTTCTTTGATTCTTCTTTTTTCTTTAATTCGGGAGATAATCCCAAATAAATAGGTATGGAAGCTATAATTGTAAACCGCGATCGAATTTATGGAAGCATTGGTTTATACATTCCTCTTAGTCTCGACTTTAGGGATCATTTTTTTCGCTATCTTTTTTCGAGAACCGCCTAAAGTTCCAACTAAAAAATGAAATGATTTTTCATTATCTCAATTGACGTAACGGGCCTCCCAATATTGCATATTGGGAGGCCCGTTACGTCAACTAGTCCCCGTGTTCTTCGAATGGATCCCTTAGTTGTTGAGAGGGTTGCCCAAAAGCAGTATATAAGGCGTACCCAGTAAAACTGACAAGTAAACCAGATATAGAGATGGCGACTAGGGTTGCTGTTTCCATTCTTATATAATTTCAAGACCACAATGGATCTATGATAAGATTGTTTATTTACAACGGAATGGTATACAAAGTCAACAGATCTCAATGAATACAAAATAGGATTTATGGCTGTACAAACTGTTGAGGGTAGTTCGCGATCTGGTCCAAGACGAACTGCTGTAGGGGATTTATTGAAACCATTGAATTCGGAATATGGTAAAGTAGCTCCTGGATGGGGAACTACTCCTTTGATGGGTGTCGCAATGGCCCTATTTGCGATATTCCTATCTATTATTTTGGAGATTTATAATTCTTCCGTTTTACTGGATGGAATTTCACTGAATTAGAGTTACAAGAACCACAAAATCCTAGCTTTAAAATAAAAAAAGGGAAGCATTTAGGTCCCGTATTTTGATTTTAGCTCATTTTTTTTGGTAGTTCGACTTGGTAGTTCGACCGCGCAATTTTTTTGTTTCTGTATTTCCGGAATATGAGTGTGTGACTTGTTATAATTGATCCTATTGATAGTACAGAGAATGGGTCTGTCATCTTGATAGAGATGGTTTTACCCCGTCAGATATTTATTCTAGTATCTGGAGCACGGAATACATGAAATAGATCACGAAGTATTCGAACTATGATTCATACTTAATATTCAGACCTCGCGGCCGGATTCCAAAATTAGAAAAAGTTCGAAATTGAAAGAAGAAAAATCTTTGTTGAATAAATGATGATCCAATGGTTCTTACTCGGGGAATCTTTGGACTTAGTTTGAAGGTTTTATTGAATCATCGTGGTTCTAGTATGAATCTGAGGTTTCAATTGATTCATAGGGTCTTAACAAGAAAATTCCTATCAATAATAAAGAAAACAAAAGTAAAATCGCATTACATACAAATAAAAATAACAAATCAAAGAAAAAGAAATAGGTAAATAGAAGATTCAAGAGGCCTGTAACGATCAACATAAAGACAAGTGAGCCGACTTGATTTTTTGGCATTCTAATTATAACCACAAAGAAGAGCTTTCTGATTTTTACTCTTTCGTATCTTTAGATAAGATTGAATCAGAAGATTAAGAAGTTTCCAATTTTCTATTCCATACCCTTTTCACCCAGTATTTGGGTGTTGTTGTTTGAGCTGTACGAGATGAAATTCTCATATACGGTTCTCGGAGGGGGAGTCTCCTCGGTTTACCTATCTCAATAAAGTTTACGATTGGTTCGAAGAACGTCTCGAGATTCAGGCGATTGCAGATGATATAACTAGTAAATACGTTCCTCCTCATGTCAACATATTTTATTGTCTAGGAGGAATTACGCTTACTTGTTTTTTAGTACAAGTAGCTACAGGCTTTGCTATGACTTTTTACTACCGTCCGACCGTTACTGAGGCTTTTGCTTCTGTTCAATACATAATGACGGAAGCTAACTTTGGTTGGTTAATCCGATCGGTTCATCGATGGTCGGCAAGTATGATGGTTCTAATGACAATCCTGCACGTATTTCGTGTGTATCTCACAGGTGGTTTTAAAAAACCTCGCGAATTGACTTGGGTTACAGGCGTGGTTCTGGCTGTATTGACCGCATCTTTTGGTGTAACAGGTTATTCTTTACCTTGGGACCAAATTGGGTATTGGGCAGTCAAAATTGTAACGGGCGTACCGGAAGCGATTCCGGTAATAGGATCGCCTTTAGTAGAGTTATTGCGCGGAAGTGCTAGTGTGGGACAGTCCACCTTAACTCGTTTTTATAGTTTGCACACTTTTGTATTACCTCTTCTTACTGCCGTATTTATGTTAATGCATTTTCTAATGATACGTAAGCAAGGTATTTCTGGTCCTTTATAAAGAATATAGATCATAGAGAGTTGTAATCAATCATTTATCTTATTACTTTACTTGGGGGAGGAACAATAATATTTCATTGCTACAAATATGGATTATTGACAAAGAATAAGACATGTATTTGGAAATTTTCCCTCAACTCCACAATATTGTATTATTTATTTGACATGGACGAATAGTTGAAGGGAATTCTCCGAAGAGAAAATGGATTATGGGAGTGTGTGACTTGAACTATTGATTGAGCCGTGCAGAAATATGCTTTTATCTGCTACATTGGAATTCACAACCAAATGTGTCTTTATTCCAACCGCCCCCCCATGAAGAGGATAGGGCTAGGCTGGTTCGCTTGAAGAGAATCCTTTCTATGATCAGACCCAAGCATGCTGTGCATGAACAGGCTCCGTAAGATCCAGTAGAATAAGTGATGTGTCATAATCCAGATTATCTTTTAACTATTTTACTTACTTAATAGTATGGAAATGCATTCATTTCTTCTGCATCGATCCGATTTATGATACTATCGGAGTGAAACAAGGGATCTAAAGAAGAGCAGCGGCTAGACTGTATTAGTAACAAGTAAATCCTTTGTACGCGAAAAAAAAATCCCATCTCGATCTATTTTGGGAATAAGGGCGAATCCAAAGGGCTGAGACGACCCAGAAAGCTCTTGATCATGATCAATTTTGTAAGCTTACTTGGGTATTGAGCATTTTCCTGTAAGAACGGAATTCCTTGCAATGGATCGTTGCAACTTCGTAAAATGGAAGCCGGTAATATTACATATAGAATCATTCATATATGTGTGGATATGGCTAAATATAGATTTGAATTTTATAAAATCTATATGTATGGTTTTTTTTCGATGTATCCCCTTGGTTGGGGTGATTCTTGCTTGAGCCGGATGATGAAAAATTATCATGTCCGGTTCTTGGGGGGGATGGATCTATAATAATTCACCTATCCCAATAACAAAAAAACCTGACTTGAATGATCCTGTATTAAGAGCTAAGTTGGCTAAAGGTATGGGTCATAATTATTACGGAGAACCCGCATGGCCCAACGATCTTTTATATATTTTTCCGGTAGTAATTCTCGGTACTATTGCGTGTAACGTAGGCTTAGCGGTTCTAGAACCATCAATGATTGGTGAACCCGCGGATCCATTTGCAACTCCTTTGGAAATATTACCCGAATGGTATTTCTTTCCCGTATTTCAAATACTTCGTACAGTACCCAACAAGCTGTTGGGTGTTCTTTTAATGGTTTCAGTACCCGCGGGATTATTAACAGTACCCTTTTTGGAAAATGTTAATAAATTCCAAAATCCATTTCGCCGTCCAGTAGCAACAACCGTCTTTTTGATTGGTACCGCAGTGGCCCTGTGCTTGGGTATTGGAGCAACATTACCTATTGATAAATCCCTAACTTTAGGTCTTTTTTAAATTGATTCAATTGTCAAATTGTAAAATATGATGACGTGTGTATCTAGGGAGTAGTCGCTTCAAAGTCAAAGTGAATTCTCCCTAGATACTTCTATTCAATTAAATTCCGGTGCGAATATCTAAATTGTGCTAAAGGTGCAAACCATTTCAGTTTTTCTATTTTTTTTTATTCTTTAGAAAAAAAAAATGAAATAAATTCCATTGATTTAAAACTTATTTTATTTTTCTTTTCAGTAAATCAATTGTGAAATGCTTTTTTATTTCTTTTCTAGAATGTCCAATATCTGTTTTACATCTTCTATGCGAAAATGTTCCATTTTCATAAGGTCTTCTTGACTGTTATTCAAAAGGTCGAATAATGTATGGATATTGGACTTTTTAAGACAATTATAGATCCTGGGAGACAATTCTGATTGGTCAATAAAAATGGATTTCAATGCTATTTCTTTTTTCTTTAGTTTAGCCAATCGATCATGAAAAGTAAAAAAAGGTAACGTAACCTTGTATTGATTGTGCTCTAAATGGAAGTTTTCTTCTGCTGCCTGTAGAAAGGGAATAAATAAATCAATCAAATTTCGGGAGGCTTCATGAAGTGCTTCTTTAGGAGTTAAACTTCCATTTGTCCATATTTCTAGAAAAAGGATCTCTTGTTTTTCATTTCCATTCCCATACGAATGAATACTATGATTCGCATTTCGAACAGGCATGAATACAGCATCTATAGGATAATTCCCGTCTTGAAAGTTATTTGGCGTTTTTATATTATTATATCCTCGATTCCTCTCGATTTGTAATCCAATACACAAATCAATGGGTTCCGTTAGACTAGCTATATGCTGTGTATTATCAACGATTTCCACAGAAGGTGGTAAGAGGATATCTTGAGCAGTTACATATCCAGGACCTTTGACACAAATAAGCGCGTCACGAGTGCCATATATATTGCTTCTCAATACAATTTCTTTCAAATTCATTAAAATTTCATGTACTGATTCTTGAATACCTACTATGGTAGAATATTCATGTGGAATTTTATCAGATTTTGCGCGTGTAATACATGTTCCTTCTGTTTCTCCAAGCAAAGCTCTTCGCATTGCAATGCCTATTGTGTCAGCTTGACCTTTCATAAGTGGAGACAGAACAAAGCGTCCATAATAAAGACGCTTACTGTCTGCTCTTGATTCAACACACTTCCACTGTAGTGTCCGAGTAGATACTTTTACTTTCTCTCGAACCATAGTAATATTATTTGATCAGATCTTTGAGTCATTTATTTCTCTTGAAATATCTTCAATGTTTATTTCTACACCCGTCTTTTTTTAGGGGGTCGGCAGCCATTATGTGGCATAGGGGTTACATCCCGTACGAAACTTAAAAGTATACCACTTCTCCGAATAGCGCGTAATGCTGCATCTCTTCCGAGACCCGGACCTTTTATCATGACTTCTGCTCGTTGCATACCTTGATCCGCTACTGCTCGAATAGCATTTCCTGCTGCGGTTTGAGCAGCAAAGGGTGTCCCTCTTCTTGTACCCCTGAATCCACAAGTCCCAGCGGAGGACCAAGAAATCACCCGCCCTCGTACATCTGTAATAGTCACAATGGTGTTGTTGAAACTTGCTTGAACATGAATAACGCCTTTTGGTATTCGACGTGCACTTTTACGTGAACCAATTCGTCCAGTCCTACGTGAAACACTTTTTGGTATAGATTTTGCCATATTTTATCATTTCATAAATATAAGTCAGATATATGGATATATCCATTTCATGTCAAAACAGATCTTTTCTTTTGATTTGTTCATCGGTTCCTTTAGAGAGTCCCTTTTCGAAAGATTATCCTTGTCTTTGTTTATGTCTCGGGTTGGAACAAATTACTATAATGCGTCCTCTCCTACGGATCAGTCGACATTTTTCACAAATTTTACGAACGGAGGCCCTTATTTTCATAGTTGTTATTCCTTAACTGAATTCCGAATTTACTTATTGGAAGAAAATAAGTTTCTTGAAATTTTTGAACAGTGACTTGTATCCTCATGAAAAGAATGTTGAAAAACCGCCTAATCATTCGAATCCTTGTTGTGGAGTCTATAAATTATACGCCCTCCATTTGAACCATAACGACTTACTTCAATTTTGACTCTTTTGGCTCTATTTCCAGGTAGTACACGTATAAAACAGTGTCGAGCCCTTCCTGAAACAGAACTTCGAATCTGACTTCAGTATATAAAGGAACCTGGAGCATACCCTTGGGAAGTGCTTCAGTAATTAAACCTTCATGAATCCATTCATTTTTCTTCTTTCATTACAGGCAAAAACCCCTTGAAGTATCAACTAATGTAGGAGGAGTGATATTAGACAACTTGTCTTTTTTCGTTTTTTTTTCACAAATTAGGAAGTTCCGGATATAATTCGGGTACCAGAAAGATTACCATATATAACACAAAATTTCTCCGCCAATTCGTTCTAGTCGAGCCGCACGGTCTGTCATTATACCCCGAGAAGTAGAGAGAATTACAATCCCCATCCCGTCTAAAATTCTCGGAATTCGTTGATAGTTCGAATAGATTCGGAGACCAGGTCGACTGATTCGTTTTAAATTGAAACTGGTTCTATATGGTCTTTTCCTATTCCTTCTATGTCGGAGGGTTAAAACCAAAAAGGATTTGTTGTTTTCCACAAGTTTCCTTACGTTTTCGAGAAAACCCTCTCGTAAAAGTATTTTAACAATGTTTTCGGTGATGTTAGTAGACGCTATTCGGACCGTTCCTTTTCTATCCATGTCAGCATTTCGTATAGAAGTTATTATGTCAGCAATAGTGTCCTTACCCATGATAAACGCAAATTTTTGTTACTTCCGAATTTTTATATAATCAACATGTTCGTTTTATTTATGAAAATGATTAAAAGTATATGCGTGAGACATAATCTACTAATTTCTCTATTTTAATTAAAGACTATCACTCTATCGCGATCTCGTATTATAATACCTCAGGTGCTAATGAAACTATTTTAGTAAAATTTAACTGTCTCAATTCCCGTGCGATCGCGCCAAAAACGCGAGTTCCTTTTGGATTTCCTTCTTGATCAATGACAACTGCAGCATTGTCATCATATCGTATTATCATACCGTTGTCACGCTTGAGTTCTTTACAAGTACGTACAATTACAGCTCTGATCACTTCGGATTTTTGTAGAGGCGTATTTGGTACTGCTTCCTTGATCACAGCAACAATAACGTCACCAATATGAGCATATCGGCGATTACTAGCTCCTAGGATTCGAATACACATTAATTCTCGGGCCCCGCTGTTGTCTGCTACATTCAAATAGGTTTGAGGTTGAATCATATCATTTTTTTAATCTGTTTTTTTAATGTAAAGTAAAGCAAAGGACGAAGTAAAAAAAAAAAAAGAAAACCTGCAATTGTTTTTTTTATACCCAAGACTTCTTTCCTTTGATTCAACATTCCTATCCAGAAATAATGAATTGAGTTCTTATAGGCATTTTGGACGCCGCTATTGAAATAGCCTTTCGAGCTATATTTTCGCCTACTCCACCCATTTCATAAAGTATTCTACCTGGTTTAACGACAGCTACCCAATATTCGGGGGATCCTTTCCCCGAACCCATACGAGTTTCCGTAGGTCTGACTGTAACTGGTTTATCTGGAAATACACGTACCCATATTTTTCCCCCACGGCGTACATTTCGTGTCATTGCGCGTCGCCCTGCTTCGATTTGTCTAGATGTGATCCAAGCGGGTTCAAGTGCTTGAAGAGCATATCTACCGAAACAAATGTGATTACCTCGATAAGAAATTCCTTTCATTCTTCCTCTATGTTGTTTACGGAATCTTGTTCTTTTGGGGTTATAGTTGATGGGTTTTTCTCAATTCCATCTCTACTACAGAACTGGACGTGAGAGTTTCTTCTCATCCAGCTCCTCGCGAATGAAACGACTAAAAACGATTTTATCCCGATATACATCTATTTAATAAAGAATATACTGAATCATAGGATTCTTTGAAATTTCATCTAATTAATCTATTCGAAATTTAGATATCGTGTTTAGTTCGATCTCTATTATAGATCTATAATTAAACATGTATTCTATTTATAGATAATGTCAATGTCGTTTTTTTTTTATAACGTTATAAAAAATTATAACGTTATAACGAATCTTTCTTTTGTTTTGCCTTTTATCATATACGATCGACCAAAATTTATCAATCCAATAAAGTAAAACTTTCGCGGGCGAATATTTACTCTTTCAATATCTATTTCA